TATAGATAAAAACACTCTTAGTGGGAGCGATAGTGACAATTCTAGTTACAGTAATGCTGATCATTTAGTCGGCGTTAGAGACATTCATAATTTCATACCTGATGATACTTTTTTAGTTAGGGATAATAATCGGGACAGTTATTTCATATATTTTGATATTGAAAATAAGATTTTTGAGATTGACAATGATCATTCTTTTCTAAGTGAACTAGAAAGTCCTTTTTCGAATTCTCGGAATTTTAGTTATATGAATAGTGTATTTAATAATGACGATCCCCACTATGATCCTTACATATATGATACTAAATATAGTTGGAATAACCACATTAATAGTTGTATTGACAGTTATTTTCGTTCTCAAATTTGTATTGATAGTTACATTTTAAGTGGTATTGTCAATTACAATGACAATTACTTTTATAGTTACATTTTTCATGAAAGCAGAAATAGTAGTGAAAACCAAAGTTCAAGTATAAAAAGGCGTCCGGATGGTCGTGATTTAACTATAACAGAAACGGAAACGGAAAACTCTAATGATCTAGATTTGACTCAAAAATATAGGCATTTGTGGGTTCAATGCGAAAATTGTTATGGATTAAATTATAATAAATTTTTGAAATCAAAAATGAATATTTGCGAACACTGTGGACATTATTTGAAAATGAGTAGTTCAGATAGAATAGAACTTTCGATTGATCCAGGTACTTGGGCTCCTATGGATGAAGAGATGGTCTCTGTGGATCCCATTGAATTTCAGTTAGAAGAGGAATCTTACAAAGATCGTATTGATTCTTATCAAAGAAAGACAGGATTAACTGAGGCTGTTCAAACAGGCACCGGTCAACTAAACCGTATTCCCATAGCAATTGGGGTTATGGATTTTGAGTTTATGGGGGGTAGTATGGGATCCGTAGTTGGCGAGAAAATCACCCGTTTGATCGAATATGCTACCAATCAATTTTTACCTCTTATTTTAGTGTGTGCTTCCGGAGGAGCACGCATCCAAGAAGGAAGTTTGAGCTTGATGCAAATGGCTAAAATAGCTTCTGCTTTATATGATTATCAATCAAATAAAAAGTTATTCTATGTATCAATCCTTACATCTCCGACTACTGGTGGGGTGACAGCCAGTTTTGGTATGTTGGGTGATATCATTATTGCTGAACCCAATGCCTACATTGCATTTGCGGGTAAAAGAGTAATTGAACAAACATTGAATATGACAGTACCTGAGGGCTCACAAGCGGCTGAATATTTATTCCACAAGGGCCTATTTGACCCAATCGTACCGCGTAATCTTTTAAAAGACGTTCTGAGTGAGTTATTTCAGCTCCATGCTTTCTTTCCTCGGAATCAAAATTCAATCAAGTAGATCCTTAATACAAAAAGATTAATAAAAATAGAAATCATTATTTTTTTTGTAAAACGAGTAGTTATTTAGTTTATAGAAACCAAAGTAAAAATCCATTCTACGGATTTTTACTTTGGTAACATTTGAGACCATAAGATTTAAGTGTAAAAAGAATTGTGCGGATAATTTTTTTTACCCTTTTTACCGATATTACCGATTAATAATCAGTAAACCTCTATAAAAAAAAAAGAGCGAATTCCTTATTCCGCGAAATAAAAATTCGGCAAGGAGAATAAAACGAATTTAAGGTTCCCTTCTTATGTGTATAGAATTCACATATCGAAAATAGAAAAGTATAGAATCTTGCATCTTTCGATATTTTTTGATAATCCCCAGTTTTACTAAAAATCCCTATTCCCGGATCGGATTATAACAAATTTTTCAGGAATTTGTAAGACACTCTTTCTTTATTTTATTCAATTTTATTAAATTCAAATTATAAGACAAAAACAGGATAATAAAAAATAATAAAAAAGGGATTCTACTATATATATTTCATGTAGAAAGATGAAAAATTCTATTTATTTAGTTCTACATTCCTTGTACTTATTTTATTCTATTTATATATTTTTTATTATATATTAATATTATGTACTCACATACTCACTTAGATATGCTTAGTATAATTATATATGAATTATAATTATTATAAGATACCTTTATAACAATATAAATAACAATATAACAATAACAGGTAAAAATATTAAATCCAGGTATCCATTTTATGACAAACTTACCCTCCTTTTTTGTGCCTTTCGTGGGCCTAATATTGCCGGCAATTGCGATGGCTTCTTTATCTCTTCATATTCAAAAAAACAAGATTTTTTAGATATCGATATGATGGGGCTAAATCTAATCGATTTTTTTTCAACACTTAGACCATAACACAGATATCCATTTATTAGAATCAAATATGTGATGGGGTTTCCCCCGACCATAAAGAAACTCTTATGCATGCGTAAACATGATATATGAGTAAATAAATTCTAGCTATTTGCAAAGAAAAAAAATCGGGATCGGGGCGAATGTCTGAAATGGAAAGTTAATGTATTTATATGGATGGAGATATCTATAGGAAATCATAGGAAGTGGATATTCTTATTTTATATCTAACCAATTCGATGAATTACTCCTAAAATAAAAGTTCACATCAGAATAGTGCTAGTTGATGAGAGTTACTTCGGAAACACACAAAAAAGTAAAATTCATTGGGGTTATTCTCTCAATTTCAATAAAATGTAACTAGATCTAGTATGAATTGGCGATCAGAACATATATGGATAGAACTTATAGCAGGGTCTCGAAAAACAAGTAATTTCTGCTGGGCCTTTATCCTTTTTTTAGGTTCATTAGGGTTTTTATTAGTTGGAACTTCCAGTTATCTTGGTAGGAATTTGATATCTTTATTTCCGTCTCCCCAAATCATTTTTTTTCCGCAGGGGATCGTGATGTCTTTCTACGGGATTGCGGGTCTCTTTATTAGCTCTTATTTGTGGTGCACAATTTCGTGGAATGTAGGTAGTGGTTATGATCGATTCGATAGAAAAGAAGGAATAGTGTGTATTTTTCGTTGGGGATTTCCTGGAAAAAATCGTCGTATCTTCCTCCAATTCCTTATGAAAGACATCCAGTCCATCCGAATAGAAGTTAAAGAGGGTATTTATGCTCGTCGTGTCCTTTATATGGAAATCAGAGGCCACGGGGCTATTCCTTTGACTCGTACTGATGAGAATTTGACTCCGCGAGAAATTGAGCAAAAAGCTGCTGAATTGGCTTATTTCTTGCGTGTACCAATTGAAGTATTTTGAAAAATGAACTGAAACTGAAAAGATTGAATGCTTTTTTTCAATATTTGGAATTAATATATTAGATATAGATAGATTATATGTTCTAGATTATCTTTTTTTTTGTTTTGTCAATCGATGGTTCTTTTTATCCCTTTTTGTACTTCTTAATTACCAAACGATTGGGACGCTTATCACGATAACCTTTTTGTCTTGTTTTGGTAGTCATTTTTTTTGATCATAATCACAATATTCTTCAGAAATTTATCTCAATTATTCCCGGACTATGCTATGGTATGGATAGTTTTTTTTTTCAAAAAATTGGATATTTTGATAGAAAGAGGGTTCTTTCGTTTCAAAATCCGAAATATTCATTACTTGAAGGGGCTCTTTAGTGCATTTCTTTATTGAAAGGAGTCACTTTCTTCGAATTTTAGCAACTGATATATTTGGAAACAATATCTTTATTCGAATTTGAAGTGCGAATTCGAAGTGGATTCCTTTTTCTTCCACTTCTGTATTATTTCTAAAGTCAAGTATTAACTACTGAATCATACACAAAAAAACAGGGAATAAATTCGCGGGCTCGATAACTTGTAATAGAACTTATCCTTGATATGAATATTCGTTAGTATCGTATGGCGTCGACGAATGGGGTGAGTTCATTAAAAATTCAAAGACGAAAAAATGGCAAAAAAGAAAGCATTAATTCCCCTTCTATATCTTGCATCTATAGTATTTTTGCCCTGGTGGATCTCTCTCTCATTTACTAAAAGTCTGGAATCTTGGGTTACTGATTGGTGGGATACTGGGCAATCCGAAATTCTTTTGAATGCTATTCAAGAAAAGAGTATTCTAAAAAAATTCATAGAATTAGAGGAACTCTTCCTCTTGGACGAAATGATAAAGGAATACCCGGAAACACATCTAGAAAAGCTTCGTATCGGAATCTACAACGAAACGATCCAATTGATCAAGATGCACAATGAAGATTGTATCTATACGATTTTGCACTTCTCGACAAATATAATCTGTTTCGTTATTCTAAGCAGTTATTCTATTCTAGGTAATGAAGAACTTGTTATTCTTAACTCTTGGGTTCAAGAATTTCTATATAACTTAAGCGACACAATAAAAGCTTTTTCCATTCTTTTATTAACCGATTTATGTATAGGATTCCATTCGCCCCACGGTTGGGAACTAATGATTGGCTCTGTCTACAAAGATTTTGGATTTGCTCATTATGAGCAAATTATATCTGGTCTGGTTTCTACCTTTCCGGTCATTCTAGATACAATTTTAAAGTATTGGATCTTCCGTTATTTAAATCGTGTATCTCCCTCACTTGTAGTGATTTATCATTCAATGAATGACTGAAAAATGCTTCACTGATCCAATTCTAATGGTTGGGTGTTACTTTGTACATAAGAAAAACATTCAATTCAAAATTGTACTTATTCTTTCTACTCATACAAGGGATTCGATTCCTCCAATATTCCATTAAAATGATTTTAGTAAATAGCAGAATCATAGATAGGGAACTATACTAGACTAGGGACCTGCCTAATTTTATTGTATAAATTTTCGATACCAATGATTGGACCATGCAAACTATAAATACCCTTTTTTCTTGGATAAAGGAAGAGATTACTCGATCCATTTCCGCATCGCTCATGATATATATAATCACTAGGGCACCCATTTCAAATGCATATCCCATTTTTGCACAGCAGGGTTATGAAAATCCACGAGAAGCGACCGGCCGTATTGTATGTGCCAATTGCCATTTAGCTAATAAACCCGTG